TCCGATAAATCGGCCCAAGTCGGCTTACTAATGGGATGCCCTAATGCGTTACAAAATTTCGCTTTAGCCAATGATCCAATCAGAGGAATAATTGGAACTATTGTATCGAGCTTCTTGGGAGCATTATTTATTATAAATGAATTTTCTAGCATTTGACTCTGCACCATTGAAGGATTTAGTGGCACACTTGAAAAATAACCCCAAAAGTCGAGGGAATGCTTGGATAATTGGTTTATATAGATCCTTCCTGGGTGAGACCATACATAAAAATGACATTGCCATAAACTGACAAGGTAATATTTCCATTTATTCATCAGAAGAGGCGTATCTTTTGAAGCCAGAATTGATTTTCCTTGATATCTAACATAATGAATGAAAGGATCCTTGAGGAAACATAAGATGCCCCGAAAATCATTAACAAAGACTTCGACAAGATCTTCCATTTTTCTATGTAAATAGATTCGTTCAAAAAGGACTCCAGAAGATGTTAATCGTAAATGAGAAGATTGGTTACGGATAAAAAGGAAAACGGATTCGTATTCACATATATAAGAATTATATAGGAATAATAATAATCTTGAATTACTTTTTGAAAAAATAGAAATAGATTTATTTAGAATAATAAGAATATTACCATTAGAATACTCATGAAGAAAGAACCGCAATAAATGGAAAGAGGAGGCATCTTTCACCCGATAGCGAAGGGTTTGAACCAAGATTTCTATATGGATGGGGTAGGGTATTAGTACATCTGCCACATAATTCAAATGTGGGAATTTGTCCTCTAAAAAGGGAAATATTGAATGAATGGATCGTAAATTGTAAGATCTTACGATTTGTGCCCCTTCCAAAGAAGATCTTAATCGTAGAGAAAATGGAATTTCCGCAATGATTGCAAATCCTTCTGATAGAATTTGAGAATACAAATTCTTGTTGTATCCCAAAAATTTATTTTGGTTAGAATCATTAGCGGAAATCATCAAATGATTCTGTTGATACATTCGCGTAATTAAACGTTTTACAACCAGTAAACTAGATTTATTATCATAAGCTACATTTTCCAACAAAATTACTCTATTTAAACCATGATCATGAGCAAGTGCATAAATATACTCCCGAAAGATAAGTGGGTATAGGAAGTCGTGTTGCCTAAATCTATCTAGTTCGAAATATCCTTGAAATTCCTCCATTTATTTAAAATTAGATTTGAACTTGAACCAGGGATAGGGGATTTCTTGGGGTATTAAATGACACATAGTACGATACAGTCAAAACAGGATATTATAGTAAGAAAAGACTAGATAGATACCCCGGAAATAGATAAGACTCATCAACGGACTCTTTATCCTCTCTTTTTCCATCTAATTAAATAGGTTTATGTTCATTCTAGGATAACAAGATGGTTAGAAATCCTTTATTTTTTCAACCCAATCGCTCTTTTGATTTTGGAAATTTGTAAAAAAAAAATATTTTTATCAATATACTATCAATATACTGCTTTTTCTACACATTCATCCCCACACTCTAATGGAGAATATCTACTAATAATTAGGATTAAAAAAAAAATGGATAATCCACTTATGGTAAAAACATTTCCCGCATCAAGCACTAATATATTTTTAACGTTTAATTAGATCGGGTAATCATTCAAATTAAGAACAGAAGCTCGTTGCTTTTTTTGTTTCCCTTTAATTGGAGCCATGGGGCTCTATCCATTTATTCACTTAACCCAACCTTAAATTTCTTTTTTTGCGCGTCAAGAATTCAAACATGATTTTGGATCGATCCGATAAGATAAGAATAAAATATTCTCAGAATTCTCCATTAATACGAAATACGACATGCTGCTTTTTCCATTCCTTCCTTTAAGGGTCAGTCGCGGTCTTACAAACTCTACCGATGGGATTGACGAATCCGTTGCTTCATACAAATGTGTAAAAAATGCTAGTCGCACTTAAAAGCCGAGTACTCTACCGTTGAGTTAGCAACCCGAATAAAAATGTATAGATCCAATCGTAATCAAAAAAGAGATTGAATTTCACAACGCAATCAAAATATTAAAATAGAAAAAATATTTCTAATTGATTCTGAGCATAACATAAAAATGAACATATCAGATGCAAATACAATGACGTCTAAGATAAGAATATAGATTAAGATAAAAATATAGATAAAATCAAAATTTATAGACTACCACAGATTTTGTTCGTATGTTATCCATTATTATCTTATCCATTTCTTTTTTTTTTAATAAAAAAAAAAGAAAGAAAGACCCAAGTCTATAGAACAGAAAGAAATATATACATTTATTCACGATCGGATTATATTTATTTGATATACTGTTGTCAATATAAAAGTTAATGTTGAGAAAAGTAGAAAACCAGAAATTAAAATAAAAAATTATTCACTATTTTCTATTTAATTCAACAATATTTTCTTATTAAATTCAATATTCAATATAATATTGAATTACTATAAGAAATTTTATTAAATAGAAATTAAAAATCAAAAAACTAATGACTTGTATTGAATTAGCACTAAATATTTAATAAAGATAAATACAAAAGGGTATAGACGTAAAAAAAATTCGGAGAGAAGTATAAAAAAATATTGATTGGGTTTACTCAATGAATATAAGTAAAAAAAAAGCTTAAATCCCATGTTTTTTTTATGAACAAATAAAATAAATAAAAAAAAGAAAGTTAAAGTTTCAACGAAAAATCAACCATTATTGAATTAGCGATAATGTAAAATTTTATATTTATAGATCCAACTCCTTCATTCATTTATTCACTTGATCTTTTTTCTATCTATCTGTCTTATATGAATTTATCTCACTAAAAAAAAAAGAAATTTTTGTCGTTATAGACGACGACATCTTATGGTAGTAATAGAGCAAAATAGGGGGGGGTTGTATAGAAAAGGTTATACAAAATTATATCCAAGTCACCCCCCCCCCCCCCTTTTTTTTTATTTATTGTATTTCATTAATTGAATTTCATCTGTTAATTAATAGAAAGTTCCATAAAAACTCCCGCCTTCTTTGAAATGTCATGAACAGTTCCCGTAGGTTGAGCGCCCTTTTCAAGGAAATATAGAATAGCAGGAACATTTAAATAAGTTTGATTCTTTATCGGATCATAAAAACCCACTTTCCGAAGATCTCTTCCTTCTCTTCTGGATCGAACATCAATTGCAACGATTCGATAAACCGCCCATTGGGATAGATGTAGATGAATAATACCCCCCCTAGAAACGTATAAGAAGTTTTATCCTCGTACGGCTCAAGAAAATTAGAAATTAGAAATTATGTCTATATATTAGAAATTATGTCTATATATAGAATTTCTAATTAATGTCAAATATATCCATCAAATCATCAAATCAATTAAACTATGATTTAAGGATTTAAGTACTTTTTCTTATTCCTTATTCTTGCCCGAAAAAGAAAAAAAATCATTCGTATTCACATCCTCATAACTCAAGTTGGATAACTCTCCAATAATCCAAAGGAAAACCTTTAGGCATTTCCTTTATTGAGCGGTCTCTAACCACGCATTTTTTGTCTGTCTCCTTTAGAATTTATTTTGATTCTTCATTATGATCTATTTTTTGAGACAACTGAAAACGGTCTTTACTTGTTCCAGGATTCTTTATCGTTGCCTTGAATCGTTGGGTTTAGACATTACTTCGGTGATCTTTAATCATTAAAAAAAATGGCAGCAACATACCATTTTTGTAATTTCTTTCTATAAAAGAATCATACAAATGGTTGATTCCTGCGTGATACACTTTTGATCGAAAGCGTTTTACCAATTTCAAGAAATTTTCGTTAGGAATTTGAAACTTGCTAAAATTGGATCCTTTCGATTTCTATATCGAAAATATACTTACGAAGTTGTTTCAACTTATTAATTAACACTAACCCTAGATCCATGTCCCTAAAAAATGAATCAATACTTTTTACCTTACTCGAGCTCCATCATGATCATGTACTATTTACATCGCAACCCTCAATTTTTGAGGTTTTTCTAGTGGAACAGAACAAACGATGTCGAGCCAAGAGCACCCTCATTCCTATATTATATATATATAAAATGGTGGATGTAAGAATCCACAGCCGACCATATCCTTCAAGTCGCACGTTGCTTTCTACCACATCGTTTTAAACGAAGTTTTACCATAACATTTCTCTAGTAGGTTGCTGTAACCAGTATGTAATTGATTCAATTATGGAATCATGAATAATCATTGGTTCGGTCGGTACATAGTAATCTATACTTTTCTGAATGGGTAGTTTCTGAAGAAGTCTCAGCAAGAATTCAATTTAACCCCATATATATTTCTATTTTATTTCATTTTAATGGGGTGGGGAATAAAGACTGATGTAAGGGAGGATTGGAGTTGTTATTCTTTTTGATAAATCATAATCGAAAGAAAAGAATAGGAGATCCCCATATCTATCATATAGACTAAACAAATGTTTTTCAAAGTAATTATAGATATTCTATGTTAAATATTTCAAATTTAGGGATCACAAATCTCTTTTCACAAAAATCAATCGAAATAAAATTTTTCAATGAAAGAGAACGATAACAAGACATACATATAAGCATTTCCTCATTTTCTGCGTAGTTTATTTGACTTGAAAAATTCAATAATTTTTATGCAATTTTTACCTAAGGTAAAGTGAATAAGATAATACATTTTGTCTCCATTGTTACATAGATTTACAATTATTCATTAGAATTAGAGAAAACACAAAATACTTAAGAACGAGGTTCAAAGAAAATACATATGTTACGTATGTAACTTGATTGTTTTTTAATGATATTCGGACAGACGCAGACATTGAAATTGGTATTTTTCGTTGACAATTAACTCCTATCTACTCCGTCAATTCTATGAAGATGATGAATCATAAATCAAAAAAGAATCCTATATATATATTTAGTTTAGGGAGTGCTAGACTATTTTGTATAAATGCAAGTTAAAACAAGTCCAGATTAAGTCATTGCTCCTATTTTTTTTTTTACTCTAAACCAGTCTTAAGAGACTTAATCCTATTGATTATTGATTGAAGTTAATTAGTACCCCAATCTCAAAAGAACATCCGTGTTTCTAATTTATAAATCCACAGAAAATTTTTAATCAGACTGCACCACCATTTCAAATTTAAAGTTAAAGTATAAGGAAAAAAGAAAGAGAGGCTTTCGCATTTATATTTAGAATGCATCATTGAAAATTCCAATGAATATACGAAGTAAGGCTTTTTTTTGAGTAACTAATTTAAATATGAAAGGTATGGACATAGAATGAAAAGCCCGTCCCCTGATTTTTATTTTATAATTAAAACTCTTTTCTTTTGATCTATGCTCCCATCTTACTTGGATACAAATAGATTCAATTACATCTGTGTGTTTTTTGGTGTTATTTGAACACGATTAAATTTGCGAAAAAGATATAATTCAGATAAGAATTAATCATTATAAGAAAAAAGAATCATATTCTATCCAATATTATTATACTCTTAATAAAAAATAATAAAAAAAAAAAGAAAAAAAACGAGAAAGTTGTTTAAAATAAAAAAAAAAAGACAATCTTTTATTCTGATATAAAATCGGTATTCTGATACGATATATATAATCTGATATGATATATATAATAGGTATGCTCTGGGACGGAAGGAGTCGAACCTCCGAATACCGGGACCAAAACCCGTTGCCTTACCACTTGGCCACGCCCCATTTTCTATTTATATTCGACATTAATAAACACTAATATTCTTACTAGTTGTTCGTCAATTATAGTCCAAATATTTATAGAATAGATTGTTACTAGGATTTTTATACATTTAGATATAGAATTAAACGAAATTTTTTGATCAAATTTATTGATCATTACATATAATTCAATTAAGATATTGTATGAAAGTATGATTTCTTCTATTCTCTTTTAATTTGAGAATTGAAGTATTTTTGATTGAGTTAGTTCAAATCAAAGAAAAGTTTTTTGGTCTACCTTATTTTTCTTTTTTAATTTTTACTCATTTTTTTATATAACTTAAACTAAAAAATTTTTTTATATAACTTAAACTAAAAAAAAAAGAACATTATATTATTAATTTATATTATTAATAACAATAACTCACATTAATAACTCAATCAAAATAAATACAATTATCTTCAAGAACAAAACAAAAAAACAAAACGTTTGTTATGCTTAATATCTTTAGTTTGATCTGTATCTGGTTTAATTCTGCTCTTTCTTCAAATAGTTTTTTCTTCGCCAAATTACCCGAGGCCTACGCTTTTTTGAATCCAATCGTAGATATTATGCCAGTAATACCTTTGCTATTTTTTCTCTTAGCTTTTGTTTGGCAAGCTGCTGTAAGTTTTCGATGAGATCTTGAATACTGTCCTAGAAAAATTCATGATTTATTCTAAAAAAAAAGATTCTAACAATTGATAAGATCAGATAAGTCTTATAGTATAAAGCTTCGATTCAAATATTGAAATTCTTGTATCGCCGCGATAAGTCTGGAGATCACCCCATTTACTAATTCGGACCCCTTTTTTACATTGAAAGAACCTATTAGAGTCCCCCACAATTAGATATTGTGGATATGAAAAAAATTTTGGTAATGAAAGACTTGACTCATATTACATTACAAATGAATTTCTGAAAATTCTTTTCTATTTCTAGATTTCTAAAAATTATAGATTTATAAAAACCATTTTTTGGTGTCAAAATGAGGTATATGTGGTATAAAAATGGAGAATCTATTCTCTTTTTTTTCCAAAAAAATGATCTTGGAGATTGTGTAATGCTTACTCTCAAACTATTTGTTTACACAGTAGTGATATTCTTTGTTTCTCTCTTTATCTTCGGATTCCTATCGAATGATCCAGGACGTAATCCTGGACGTGAAGAATAAAAAAGAAAGTTTTTGTTTTCCTTGCTCGATTTTGAAATGTTCTTAGGATTTTATCTATTACACATCTTTAACTATTAAATAAAAAAATAAAAAAAAGACTCGTCGAAATTGAAAGCTAAATAAAAAATACCAAGTCATTGACAAAAGCGGAAAGAGAGGGATTCGAACCCTCGGTACGAAAAACCCGTACAACGGATTAGCAATCCGACGCTTTAGTCCACTCAGCCATCTCCCCCAATCGAAAAAGGCTAATTACTATGTTACATTACACAAAAAGTAAGGTTTGAAAAAAGAGTCTTTCTTTCTTTTATACCTCTTATTTTTATTTATTATATTATTTTATTATTTTATTATAATTATATATTAATTATATATATATATAATTAATATATAATTATATAGATATATATTATTATATAGATATATAAATAGATATATAATTATCTAATAGCTAGACATATAAAAAATATCAAAAATAAAAGTAATTCCATTGAGATAAAGTAAGGGCTCGAAAGAGATATCTCCAATCCACTATTCCAATGAATATAAATAGATTTATAAATCTATTTATTATTTATAAATATATAATAAATTTATAAATATATAATAAAAAGTTATAAATATATAATAAAAGTACCTCTTTGATTTCGTCTGCAAGAGCTTTTTTTAATTCCACAGCCCGGCCTGGTCAGTACCTCGCTGGGCCTTTTTTGTTCTAATGAATCATATAAAAATTTGTTCTAATGAATCATATAAAAAAATGATTTATTTGATTTGAAAAAAAAATGCTTGTTATTGAAACAACAACAATCATAATATAATTAATATAATAAAGACTATTTCGATTCCTATGATACAGAATAGAATCAAAGTGTCATTTCTTAATTATTCTTTTTTTTATTCCATTTACTTTACTGGAATAAAAAACTGGAATAAAAAAAAAGAAAGAGTGTAACTATATATTCTTGCACAATTTTATTGTTTTGGCGTACATTATCGAGCGGTATCTATCAATGTCAAAGCACCCCGATCAAAAGAAAAAAAGAGTGTTATTTAGTTATTTAAATGAATCCTCTTTCCCTAAATTAATCGGGCTCCTTGAACAAAGCACGTCAACGCTCTAATTCTCATGATTCTTTTCTGATCCTATCTTCTTAATTATTATGACCAATTTTTTTGTTCGACAAAAGAGACATTTCGATACAATAATCACATTGTAGCGGGTATAGTTTAGTGGTAAAAGTGTGATTCGTTCTATTAATCCCTTAATAGTTAAGGGGTCCCTTCGGTTTGTTTGATTAATATTCCGATCAAAAACTTTATTTCTTAAAAGGATTAAATCCTTTACCTATCAATGAAAGATTCGAGGAAGAATAGACATTCTCGTGATTTATATCCAAAAGAGTCAATTATAAATTCAAAAAAAGATTGGATTATGAAATTACGAAACATAATTTGTTTTTAAATTGGATCAATACTTCCAATTGAATGAGTATGAGTAAAGTATCCATGGATAAAGAGAGAAGGGAGTATTTCTAATCGTAACTAAATCTTCAATTTTATGATTTGTATGTATAAGAGAGATTGAAGCAAAATAGCTATTAAACAATGACTTTGGTTTACTAGAGACATCGACATATTGTTTTAGCTCGGTGGAAACAAAATGCTTTTCCTAAAGATTCTTTCAAATAGAAATAGAGAACGAAGTAACTAGAAAAATTGTTATAATCCCCCTCTTCTATAGGGATCATCTAGAAAGCGGGTTGTTTTGAATGCATTCAAACAGAAAAGCTGACATAGATGTTATGGGCCAAAATTTTTTTTTTTTAACTTTTTTATTTCGTTTACATCTGACATCTGTGGAATTTCTCCATCTTACATAAAGGAGCCGAATGAAACCAAAGTTTCACGTTCGGTTTTGAATTAGAGACGTTAAAAATGATGAATCAACGTCGACTATAACCCCTAGCCTTCCAAGCTAACGATGCGGGTTCGATTCCCGCTACCCGCTTATATCTCTATATTATCCCTATATTATCTATATAGTATCTAGATTTATGATTCTAGATTTATTATATATATTAAATCTATATTAATTTCTTCATTTCTATTTATTATCTATTTATCATTTATTAGAATTATATAATTAAATTATATAATTTAATATTATTCTATTTAAATATATTAAATAATAGAATGATTCAGATTAATGTAATTAATCTAATTTAATGTAATTAATATACTGAATCATTGAATTGAATGCGCAATTCCTGGAAGTCTCTCACATATTCTTTTTTCTGAACAAAAGATGTAACAATTAAACTAAAAAAAAAAAAGCGTCCATTGTCTAATGGATAGGACAGAGGTCTTCTAAACCTTTAGTATAGGTTCAAATCCTATTGGACGCAATTTATTTCCATATATTTTCTTATATTTCTACTAGGTATTTTGAATAATTTGAATAAGAGACGCTTATACTTACCTATCTATTTGTTATAACTTATTTTTATAGTTAGAATTTCTTTTATCTTAATATGAAATCTATTACTTAACTTAATATGAAATCTATTAATAATATAATAAAATATAATAAAAAAGAAAAAATTAGATTATATAAAATAAAGAATTTTTTATAAAAAATTAGAAAGTTATCTAAAAAAATTTCTTTATACATACTTGTTCCTGAAGTAGAAATTATACTTGTTCCTGAAGTATAAAGCGTTCCATTTGTTCTTGAATAGCTTCTTTCAAAAGGGCTTCTGCTTCCTCAGTGAATGTCTTGGTGGAAGATATAATTTCTTGGAACTGAGGTTTATTCGTTTTTAAGTAAGTACGTAACTCAACGAGAAATTTCCTTACCTGGCCAATTTCTAATGAATCAAGATAACCATTCGTTCCAGTATAAATAGTCATTATCTGTTCTTCCACCGTGAGAGGGGCTGCTTGAGATTGTTTGAGCAACTCACGTAATCGTTGACCTCTTGCCAATTGATTCTGAGTAGCTTTATCGAGATCAGAAGCGAATTGTGCAAAGGCTTCTAATTCTGCGAATTGCGCCAATTC